GTTAATGTAGCTTATAGTAAAGCAAGGCACTGAAAATGCCTAGATGAGTAATTTACTCCATAAACACAAAGGTTTGGTCCTAGCTTTTTTATTAATTACTAGCAAAATTATACATGCAAGAGTCATCACTCCTGTGAGAATGCCCCCAAAATCTTATAGATCCAAAGGAGCAGGTATCAAGCACACCCATGGTAGCTCACAACACCTTGCTTTGCCACACCCCCACGGGACACAGCAGTAACCAAAATTAAGCTATAAACGAAAGTTTGACTAAGTTATGCTATATTTATCTTAAGGGTTGGTAAATCTCGTGCCAGCCACCGCGGTCATACGATTAACCCTAGTTAATAAACTTCGGCGTAAAGAGTGTTAAAACCAAACAAAATAAGATTAAATTTTGTCTAAGCCGTAAAAAACATCAGACAAAAATAAACTCATTCACGAAAGTAATCTTAACAAACATGAAACACCAAAGCTAAGACCCAAACTGGGATTAGATACCCCACTATGCTTAGCCACAAACACAAATATTTAACAACAAAAATATTCGCCAGAGAACTACTAGCAACAGCTTAAAACTCAAAGGACTTGGCGGTGCTTTAAACCCATCTAGAGGAGCCTGTTCTATAATCGATAAACCCCGATAAACCTCACCACTTCTAGCTAATTCAGTTTATATACCGCCATCTTCAGCAAACCCCCACAGGGAATTAAAGTAAGCACAATTATCGTCATAAAAACGTTAGGTCAAGGTGTAACCAATGAGGTGGAAAGAAATGGGCTACATTTTCTTTCACAAGAACACATATACAGTAATCTTTATGAAAACTAAAGATTTAAGGAGGATTTAGTAGTAAATTAAGAACAGAGAGCTTAATTGAACTAGGCCATAAAGCACGCACACACCGCCCGTCACCCTCCTCAAATATATACTCAAATTTACAAAAATTCTAGATACAAGAGGAGATAAGTCGTAACAAGGTAAGCATACTGGAAAGTGTGCTTGGAAAAACAAAGTATAGCTTAACCAAAAGCACCCGGCCTACACCCGGAAGATCTCAAATAAATTGATTACTTTGAACTAATTCTAGCCTAACCCCTACAAACCCAAGTATAATATAATAATTAAAACAAAACATTTACGATAAAAAGTATAGGAGATAGAAATTTATATAAGCGCTATAGAGACAGTACCGTAAGGGAAAGATGAGAGAATAATAAAAGTAAAAAACAGCATAGATTAAACCTAGTACCTTTTGCATAATGAATTAACTAGACAAACTCTGACAAAAAGAACTAAAGTCAAAGTCCCCGAAACCAAACGAGCTACTTTTAAACAGCTAAAACATTGAGCAAACTCGTCTATGTAGCAAAATAGTGAGAAGATTTAGAAGTAGAGGTGAAAAGCCAATCGAGCTTGGAGATAGCTGGTTATCCAAATAAGAATTTCAGTTCAACTTTAAGACTTTCCTAAAACCATAAAATTTAAATGAAATCTTAAATGTTAAATTAAAGAGGGACAGCTCTTTAAATAAGGATACATCCTTCAACAGAGGGTAAAAAATATATTCACCATAGTAGGCCTAAAAGCAGCCATCAATTAAGAAAGCGTTCAAGCTCAACAAAATATTTAATAATATTCCTAAATTATATAATAAACCCCTGTAAAAACAATTGGATTAATCTATAAAAACATAGAAGAGACAATGTTAATATCAGTAATTAGAACTAATTCTCCTTGCACAAGTATAAGTTAAACAACTTAACCAATTAACAATCCTATAATAAATACACTCAACAAGTTAAATATAAAAAAAATTGTCAACCCGACCCAGGAGTGCAACAAGGAAAGACTAAAATAAGTAAAAGGAACTCGGCAAACACAAACCCCGCCTGTTTACCAAAAACATCACCTCTAGCATCACAAGTATTAGAGGCACTGCCTGCCCAGTGACAACTTAATGTTTAACGGCCGCGGTATCCTGACCGTGCAAAGGTAGCATAATCACTTGTTCTTTAAATAAGGACTAGTATGAAAGGCTAAACGAGGGTTTAACTGTCTCTTTCTTATAGTCAATGAAATTGACCTCTCCGTGAAGAGGCGGAGATTAAAAAATAAGACGAGAAGACCCTATGGAGCTTAAATTAAATAACTCATTTTCATTATGAACAATAAACAAAAGAGATAAAAAAAGAACTATGAGTTAAAATATTTTGGTTGGGGTGACCTCGGAGTAAAACTAAACCTCCGAATGATATTAACTTAGACCTACAAGTCAAAGATATCATCATAAATTGACCCAGAAAATTCTGATCAACGAACCAAGTTACCCTAGGGATAACAGCGCAATCCTATTCTAGAGTTCATATCGACAATAGGGTTTACGACCTCGATGTTGGATCAGGACACCCAAATGGTGCAACCGCTATTAAAGGTTCGTTTGTTCAACGATTAAAGTCCTACGTGATCTGAGTTCAGACCGGAGCAATCCAGGTCGGTTTCTATCTATTAAATATTTCTCCCAGTACGAAAGGACAAGAGAAATAAGGCCTATAGGTCATCTATGCCTTAGTGGCAAAGGAATGATATTATATTAATTCCTTGACCACTAATAACCAACACCCGAGATAAGGGTTTGTTAAGGTGGCAGAGCCCGGTAATTGCATAAAACTTAAAACTTTACTATCAGAGGTTCAACTCCTCTCCTTAACATTCATGTATTTAATTAATTTTATCTTAATAATTATTCCTATTCTTCTGGCCATAGCATTCCTAACCTTAATAGAACGCAAAGTCTTAGGATATATACAATTACGAAAAGGCCCTAACATAGTAGGTCCATATGGAGTACTACAACCAGTAGCAGACGCTTTAAAATTATTTATTAAAGAACCTCTCCACCCCTCCACATCATCAATACTATTATTTACCATCGCACCATCTTTAGCTTTAACCCTTGCTATATCCATATGAATCCCCATCCCTATACCATATCCCCTAATCAACATAAACCTAGGTGCCTTATTCATTCTAGCTACATCCAGCCTAGCAGTATATTCTATTCTATGATCCGGATGAGCATCAAATTCTAAATATGCACTATTTGGAGCCCTACGAGCCGTAGCACAAACCATTTCATATGAAGTTACCCTTGCCATTATCCTTTTATCTATCTTACTACTTAACGGAACATTTACACTATCAACTCTAATAATAACCCAAAAAAATATTTGGTTAATCCTCCCAACCTGACCCTTAGCCATAATATGATTTGTATCCACCCTAGCAGAAACAAACCGAGCACCCTTCGACCTAACAGAAGGTGAATCAGAATTAGTCTCAGGTTTTAACGTAGAATATGCCGCAGGGCCCTTCGCCTTATTCTTTATGGCTGAATACATAAACATTCTATTAATAAACGCCTTAACTACCATTATCTTCCTTAATTCTATAATAACGACCACACACCCGGAACTCCACACAATAAATTTCATAGTTAAAACACTTATATTAACTGCCCTCTTTCTATGAGTTCGAGCTTCCTATCCACGATTCCGTTATGATCAACTCATACATCTACTATGAAAAAATTTTCTTCCACTCACACTAGCACTGTGTATATGACATATCTCCATACCAATCTTCTTATCTAGCATCCCACCTCAATCAATTTAGAAATATGTCTGAAAAAGAGTTACTTTGATAGAGTAAATCATAGAGGTTTGAACCCTCTTATTTCTAGAATAATAGGAATCGAACCTAACCTAGAGAACTCAAAATTCCCCGTGCTACCTGTACACTACATTCTATTAGTAAGGTCAGCTAATCAAGCTATCGGGCCCATACCCCGAAAATGTTGGTTTAATCCCTTCCCGTACTAATCAACATCATAACAATAACAATCATCTACACCACCCTCATTATAGGCACATTAATTACCCTAATCAGTTCCCATTGACTATTAATATGAGTTGGACTAGAACTAAGCATAATATCTATTATTCCAATCCTCATAGACAAAACTAATCCTCGATCAACAGAAGCTGCAACAAAATATTTCCTCACACAAGCAACAGCATCAATAATCCTACTAATATCAATTATCACAACAATAATGTACTCAGGACAATGATCTATCATCCATTCTGATAATCCAATTATTTCGCTAGCTTTAACATTATCTCTTATCATAAAACTAGGCTTAGCTCCTTTCCACTTCTGAGTAACAGAAGTTACGCAAGGAACATCCTTAATATCAGGAATAATCTTACTAACGTGACAAAAAATTGCACCACTATCAATTCTAATACAAATTTCCCCAGCAATTAACCAACCACTAATCATCAGCTCAGCACTACTCTCAGCATTATTAGGGGGATGAGGAGGCCTAAACCAAACACAATTACGAAAAATCCTAGCATATTCTTCAATCGCTCATATAGGATGAATACTAGTAGTAATAAACTTCAAACCCACAATCTCCCTGTTCAACTTAACATTATATATTATCTTAACTATTTCAGTATTTACAGCTCTTTATATAAACAACAACCTCACTACATTATCATTATCCCATGTATGAAGTACAGCCCCTCCTGCCATCATTATTATTTTAATAAACCTGTTATCACTAGGAGGCCTTCCACCCTTAACAGGATTCGCCCCAAAATGAATCATTATTCAAGAATTAGTAAAAAACAACAACATTATAACCTCTATACTTATTACAATAATAGCCTTACTAAGCCTTTACTTCTACATTCGATTAACATACTCAACTGCATTAACGCTCTTTCCAACTACAAATAACTCAAAAGCCAAATGATATTTCCACAATAAAAAAACAATAATAATTTTAGCCCCTTTAACTACATTATCAACCATAACTCTCCCACTAACACCCCTCTTATTTTCTCTATATTAAGGAAATTAGGTTAAATAGACCAAGAGCCTTCAAAGCTCTAAGTAAATAGATAATATTTATTTCCTGCTAAGGATTGCAAGCTCATAAACCTACATCATTTGTATGCAAAACAAATACTTTAATTAAGCTAAACCCTTCTAGGTTGATGGGATACTAACCCACGAAAAATTAGTTAACAGCTAAACACCCTAAACAACTGGCTTCAACCTACTTCTCCCGCCCTAAGAAGAAAAAGGAGGGCGGGAGAAGCCCCGGCAGGTTTGAAGCTGCTCCTTTGAATTTGCAATTCAATATGAATAATCACCTCAAGACTTGTTGGTAGGAAAAGGAATATAAACCTTTATCTTTAGATTTACAGTCTAATGCTTTTATTCAGCCATCCTACCTATGTTGATTAATCGATGACTATTCTCCACTAATCATAAAGATATTGGTACCTTATATCTTTTATTTGGTGCTTGAGCTGGGATAGTAGGAACTGCCCTAAGCCTATTAATTCGTGCAGAATTAGGACAACCAGGAGCATTATTAGGGGATGATCAGATTTATAATGTAATTGTAACCGCCCATGCATTTGTTATAATTTTCTTTATAGTAATACCAATTATAATCGGAGGGTTCGGAAACTGATTAGTTCCTTTAATAATTGGAGCACCTGATATGGCATTCCCTCGAATAAATAATATAAGCTTCTGACTTCTGCCCCCATCATTCCTACTTCTTCTTGCCTCATCTATAGTAGAAGCCGGGGCCGGGACTGGTTGAACAGTCTATCCTCCATTAGCTGGAAACTTAGCCCATGCAGGAGCTTCCGTTGATTTAACAATCTTTTCACTTCATCTAGCAGGTGTGTCCTCGATTCTAGGGGCTATTAACTTCATTACAACTATTATTAATATAAAACCACCAGCTCTAACACAATATCAAACACCTTTATTCGTCTGATCAGTCTTAATTACAGCCGTACTTCTTCTCCTTTCGTTACCTGTCCTAGCTGCTGGAATCACAATATTATTAACAGATCGCAACTTAAATACAACTTTCTTTGATCCAGCTGGCGGAGGAGATCCAATTCTATATCAACACTTATTTTGATTCTTTGGTCACCCAGAAGTTTACATTCTAATTCTTCCCGGTTTCGGAATAATTTCCCACATCGTAACATATTATTCAGGAAAAAAAGAACCTTTTGGTTATATAGGTATAGTATGAGCTATAATATCAATTGGCTTTCTAGGATTCATTGTATGAGCACACCACATATTTACAGTAGGCATAGATGTTGACACACGAGCATACTTCACATCCGCTACAATAATCATTGCTATTCCCACTGGAGTAAAAGTATTTAGCTGATTAGCAACATTACACGGAGGTAATATTAAATGATCTCCCGCCATACTATGAGCCCTAGGCTTTATCTTCCTATTTACTGTAGGGGGTCTTACAGGCATTGTCCTAGCTAACTCTTCCCTAGACATTGTTCTACATGATACCTATTATGTTGTTGCCCATTTTCACTATGTATTATCAATAGGTGCTGTATTTGCCATTATAGGAGGGTTCGTTCACTGATTTCCCCTATTTTCAGGCTACACTCTAGATCAAACATGAGCTAAAATTCATTTCTTCATTATATTCGCTGGAGTAAACATCACCTTTTTTCCACAACACTTCTTAGGTCTATCAGGTATACCTCGACGATACTCAGATTACCCAGACGCATACACATTCTGAAACACAGTATCCTCAATAGGCTCATTCATCTCTTTAACCGCAGTAATAGTAATAATTTTCATAATCTGAGAAGCTTTTGCTTCTAAACGAGAAGTTATAACAACTGAATTAACCTCAAATAATCTTGAATGACTTCACGGTTGCCCTCCCTCTTATCATACATTCGAAGAACCTACGTACATTAAAATCTAATCACAAGAAAGGAAGGAATCGAACCCCCAAAGACTAGTTTCAAGCCAACCCCATAACCTCTATGACTTTCTTTACTGAATTTAGATATTAGTAAAAATATTACATAACTTTGTCAAAGTTAAATTACTGGTTTAATTCCTGTATATCTTTATGGCTTATCCATACGAACTAGGATTTCAAGATGCCACATCTCCTATTATAGAAGAGCTACTTCATTTTCACGACCATACACTTATAATTGTATTTCTAATTAGTACTTTAGTATTGTACCTTATTTCTCTTATATTAACAACAAAACTAACACACACTAGTACCATAGATGCCCAAGAAGTAGAAACCATTTGAACCATTCTTCCTGCTATTATTTTAATTATAATCGCACTGCCATCACTACGAATTTTATATATAATAGATGAAGTCAACAACCCTTTACTAACAGTAAAAACCATAGGTCATCAATGATACTGAAGCTATGAATATACAGACTATGAAGAGTTAAATTTTGATTCTTATATAACCCCTACAACAGACCTAAACCCAGGTGAACTTCGACTACTTGAAGTAGACAATCGAGTAGTTCTTCCAATAGAAGTGCCAGTACGAATATTAATTTCATCAGAAGACGTCTTACACTCATGAGCAATCCCATCATTAGGACTAAAAACCGATGCTATTCCAGGACGACTAAATCAAGCAATTCTAACATCATCTCGCCCTGGTTTATTTTATGGTCAATGTTCAGAAATCTGCGGCTCTAATCATAGTTTCATACCTATCGTCATTGAAATAGTAACTTTAAAAGCATTCGAAAACTGATGCTCCTCAATACTATAAGCCACTATGAAGCTAAATAGCATTAACCTTTTAAGTTAAAGACTGAGGATTTAATTCTCCATAGTGAAATGCCACAACTAGATACATCCACATGATTCACCGTTATTTTATCAATACTTATCACACTATTTATTATTTTCCAATTAAAAACTCTATCCCACCAATTTCCTATCAATCCTCAATCAACTTATCTAAAACAAACAAAACAAAATACACCCTGAGAAGAGAAATGAACGAAAACCTATTTGCCTCTTTCATAACACCTAGCCTAATAGGAGTACCTATCGTAGTACTCATCATTATATTTCCAACTCTCTTATTCCCTAGTCCCAATCGATTAATTAACAACCGAGCTATTACAATTCAACAATGATTAATTAAACTAATTCTAAAACAAATAATGCTAATTCACAGTGTTAAAGGACGAACTTGATCACTTATATTAATTACACTAATCCTATTTATCGGAACAACCAACTTGTTAGGACTTCTCCCCCATTCCTTTACCCCTACAACCCAGTTATCTATAAATCTAGGAATAGCGGTTCCTCTTTGAGCGGGGGCCGTATTATTAGGCTTCCGTCACAAAACAAAAATATCTTTAGCTCACTTTCTTCCCCAAGGCACACCATTAATCCTCATCCCAATATTAGTAATTATCGAAACAATTAGTCTCTTTATTCAACCCATAGCACTAGCTGTCCGTCTAACTGCTAACATTACCGCCGGCCATTTATTAATACACCTAATTGGGGGAGCAACATCAGTCCTATTCTCTATTAGTACTCCCGCTGCACTCACCACATTCATCATTCTGTTATTACTAACAATACTAGAATTCGCTGTGGCCCTAATCCAAGCATACGTTTTCACATTACTAGTCAGTCTTTACCTACATGATAATACCTAATGACCCACCAAACACATGCATACCATATAGTTAATCCCAGTCCTTGACCTCTTACAGGAGCTCTATCAGCCCTTTTACTCACCTCAGGCCTTATTATATGATTCCACTTTAACTCAACCATACTTCTTTATCTAAGTATATTAACTAATATACTAACTATATATCAGTGATGACGCGACGTAGTGCGAGAAGGAACATATCAAGGCCATCACACATCAACAGTACAAAAAGGTCTTCGCTACGGAATGATCTTATTCATTATTTCAGAAGTATTCTTTTTCTCAGGTTTCTTCTGAGCCTTCTACCACTCCAGCCTGGCCCCTACTCCCGAACTAGGAGGATATTGACCTCCCACTGGAATTTATCCTCTTAACCCCCTAGAAGTACCCTTACTAAATACATCAGTCCTATTAGCTTCTGGCGTTTCAATTACCTGAGCCCACCATAGTCTAATAGAAGGTAACCGCAAACAAACGACTCAAGCCCTTACAATCACAATTGTCCTAGGAGCTTACTTTACACTACTACAAATATCAGAATACTTCGAAGCTCCTTTTACTATCTCTGACGGAATTTATGGTTCAACATTCTTTGTCGCTACAGGATTCCATGGATTACACGTAATTATTGGATCAACATTTCTTATAGTTTGTTTACTACGACAACTTTATTTTCACTTTACCTCAAAACATCACTTTGGTTTCGAAGCTGCAGCCTGATATTGACACTTCGTAGACGTAGTATGACTATTTCTATACGTCTCAATTTATTGATGAGGGTCTTATCTTCTTAGTATAATTAGTACTACTGACTTCCAATCAGTAAGATCTGTAATAGCAACGGAAGAAGATAATAAATATCCTTTTATCTATTACAATTAACTATCTTTTAACCATCATCCTCATTATCATTGCATTCTGATTACCTCAGCTTAATATTTATACAGAAAAAGCTAGCCCCTACGAATGTGGTTTTGACCCCACAGAAATTACACGTCTGCCTTTCTCTATAAAATTTTTCCTAATCGCCATTACCTTCCTCCTGTTCGACCTAGAAATCGCCCTTTTACTTCCTCTTCCATGAGCCTTCCAATCCATCAAGCTCAATTTAACAATATGAATCTCCATCGCACTAATCCTAATCTTATCACTAGGCTTAACCTACGAATGATTACAAAAAGGCCTAGAATGAACGGAGTATAGTAGTTAGTTTAATAAAAACAAGTGATTTCGACTCATTAAATTATGCTTTAATACATAACTACTAAAATGACCCCAATCTTATTTAATATAACCACAGCTTTTATCGTATCATTTGTAGGAGTAATAATTTACCGATCACATATAATATCCTCACTGTTATGTTTAGAAGGAATAATATTATCACTATTCATCCTAGGAACCATTACTATGTTAAACCTTCAATACACCTCATCTTTCTCTACTCCAATTATACTACTTGTATTTGCCGCCTGCGAAGCAGCTGTAGGTCTAGCATTACTAGTAATAATTTCAAATACATATGGAATTGATTATGTACAAAACTTAAATTTACTACAATGCTAAAAATTATTATTCCAACAGCTATACTTATTCCTACCATCTGATTATCTAAACCCTCAGCAATATGAATTAACTCTACATCCTACAGCATACTAATTGCATTAATCAGCTTAACATATCTAAATAAACCCGATATATCTAGTACAAGTCTTTCTTTAATCTCTTTCTGTGACTCTCTATCATCACCATTACTAGTATTAACAGCATGACTTCTTCCCCTGATAATCATAGCAAGTCAATATCATCTAAAAAATGAAACAAAAACCCGAAAAAAACTATATATTTCACTACTAGTATCACTACAAATATTTCTTATTCTTACATTCTCGGCAACAGAAATAATTATATTCTACATTTTATTTGAAACCACACTAATTCCAACCTTAATTATCATCACACGCTGAGGCAATCAAACCGAGCGAATAAAAGCAGGACTATATTTCCTCTTCTATACACTAATCGGCTCCCTTCCCCTATTAATCTCACTAATCTATATACAAAATCAATTAGGATCATTAAACATACTAATATTTAATTACCATGACCATTATACCTATTACAACTGATCCAGTAATTTAATATGACTAGCCTGTATCATAGCATTTATAATTAAATTACCCCTTTATGGTCTCCACCTATGATTACCTAAAGCACATGTAGAAGCCCCCATTGCAGGCTCAATAGTACTTGCAGCTATCTTACTAAAGCTAGGAGGTTATGGCATAATGCGAATCTCACAACTACTAGAGCCCTTAACAAGCTATATAGCCTATCCTTTCATCCTATTATCACTATGAGGAATAATTATAACCAGTTCTATCTGCTTACGCCAAACAGATCTAAAATCCCTCATTGCCTACTCATCCGTAAGCCATATAGCACTAGTAATCATCGCTATTTTAATCCAAACCCCATGAAGCTTTATAGGGGCAACAGCACTTATAATCGCCCATGGCCTAACTTCTTCATTATTATTCTGCCTTGCCAATTCCAATTATGAACGAGTACATAGCCGAACACTATTATTAGCCCGTGGCCTACAAATATTATTTCCATTAATAAGTCTATGATGAGTTATTGCAAGTCTAACTAACTTAGCACTTCCTCCTACTATTAACTTAATTGGAGAATTACTAATCATTATATCAACATTCTCATGATCACACCTTACAATCACCTTAACAGGACTCAACATCTTAATTACCGCTCTATACACTTTATTTATATTAACCTCAACACAACGAAGTAAACTCCCTTACCACATCCACAACCTACCATCTACATTCACACGTGAAAATGTTTTAATAACACTTCATATCATCCCTTTACTACTACTAACCCTAAACCCCAAAATTATCCTAGGCAACTTATACTGTAAATATAGTTTAACTAAAACATTAGATTGTGAATCTAACATCAGAAGAATAATAACTTCTTATTTACCTTTTGAAGAAAGAACGCTGGAACTGCTAATTCCACATTCCATAACTAACATTATGGCTTTCTTAGCTTTTATAGGATAGAAGTATTCCATTGGTCTTAGGAACCAAAAGATTGGTGCAACTCCAAATAAAAGTAATAAATCTATTTATTTCCACATTTACTTTAACTCTAATACTACTCATACTCCCCATTCTATCACCCATAACAAGCCTTCACAAAAAATTATCCTACCCACACTATGTTAAAACTATTATCTCACTATCTTTCTTTCTCAGCTTAATTCCAACAACCATTATATTTTATTATAACCATGAAACTGTTATTTCAAACTGAAACTGATTAACAATTCAAACTTTAAATCTAAATTTCAACATTAAACTAGATTATTTTTCAATCTTGTTTATATCAGTGGCCCTATTCGTTACATGATCTATCATAGAATTTTCCTTATGATATATACACTCCGACCCATATATAGATAAATTCTTTAAATATCTACTTTTATTCCTAATTACTATAATAATTCTAGTTACAGCAAACAATTTATTTCAACTTTTCATTGGCTGAGAAGGAGTAGGAATTATATCTTTCCTACTAATCGGATGATGATATGGGCGATCAGAAGCTAATACAGCAGCAATACAAGCAATCCTATATAACCGAATTGGAGATATCGGATTTATCATATCTATAGCATGATTTATTCTTAAATATAATTCATGAGAACTACAACAAATCTTTATAACTCATAATGAAAACTACTTTATCCCTATACTAGGCTTACTAATAGCTGCAACTGGAAAATCAGCTCAATTTGGCCTCCACCCTTGACTACCCTCAGCTATAGAAGGTCCCACCCCAGTGTCAGCCCTACTTCATTCAAGCACAATAGTAGTTGCAGGAATTTTCCTATTAATTCGATTCTACCCTATTACCCAAAATAACGAAATTATACTAACAATATGCTTATGCATAGGAGCAATTACCACATTATTTACAGCTATCTGTGCTATCACCCAAAACGACATCAAAAAAATCGTAGCTTTCTCCACTTCAAGTCAACTAGGTCTAATAATAGTAACAATTGGCATTAACCAACCACACCTAGCATTTCTACACATCTGCACCCATGCATTTTTTAAAGCAATACTTTTTTTATGCTCCGGGTCAATTATTCACAACCTAAACGACGAACAAGACATCCGAAAAATAGGGGGCTTATACAAAACTATACCAATTACATCTTCCTCCCTTATAATCGGAAGCCTAGCCCTTACAGGAACCCCCTTCCTCACAGGATTCTACTCAAAAGACCTAATCATCGAATCCGCAGTAACGTCGTATACAAACGCCTGAGCCCTAACCACCACCCTTATTGCTACACTACTTACTGCTGTTTACAGTACACGAATCATCTTTTTCACTCTCCTTAATAACCCCCGATTTAATTTCACATACAACATAAATGAAAAAGACCCCTCAATAATTAACCCAATTAAACGACTAGCAGTAGGAAGCATTATAGCCGGTTTTCTTATAACTTACAATATCCCTATTACAAATACCCCTCAAATAACAATACCTCAAAATATAAAAACCATAGCATTATTCCTAACAATCCTAGGCTTCACTATTGCTATAGAATTAAACACAATAACCAAAAACCTAAAAATTAACTATTCATCTAAACTTTCCAACTTCTCCAATATACTAGGTTATTTCCCCATACTATCACACCGAATTTTCCCACACGCTAATCTACTTACAGGACAAAATCTAGCATTCTCAACAGTGGATTCAATCTGATTAGAAAAAATTACTCCCAAACACATCTCCACTACACAAACAAAAGCATCTATACTAACCTCAACTCAAACAGGAATACTAAAATTCTATTTCCTATCTTTTTTTATTACAATGACCCTAGCTATCACCCTTATAATCTAATTAGCACGAGTAATCTCAAGAACAACAAAAATACAAGTAAACAAAGATCACCCTGCTACAAATATTAATCAATAATTATAACTATAAATTGCAGCTACCCCAGCAGGATCTTCACTAAAAAACCCCACATTACCTCCTTCCGCATCATAAATAACCCACTCGCCTATAGCATAACAATCAACTAAAATTTCAACATGCTCATATTTTATCCATCAATACAACATAACTAGCTCAGATAAAGCGCCTATAAACAAAGAAAATCAAATAATAACATTAGACCCTCACGTTTCAGGATACTGCTCCATAGCTATCGCAGTAGTATACGCAAATACAACTATCATCCCCCCTAAATAAACTAAAAACACTACTAACCCTAAAAACGACCCACCACAACTTAAAACAATACCACACCCTACACCACCACTTACAACCAACGCCAACCCTCCATAAATAGGAGAAGGCTTCACTGAAAAACTAATAAAACCAATAACAAAAATAATACTAAAAATATAAACAATATTTAAAATCATAATTCCCACATGGAATCTAACCATGACTAATGATATGAAAAACCATCGTTGTAATTCAACTATAAGAACCTATTAATGACCAACCTACGAAAATCTCATCCTCTAATTAAAATTATTAATCATTCTTTTATTGACTTACCTACCCCATCCAATATTTCAGCATGATGAAATTTTGGTTCCTTATTAGGTGTATGTTTAATCCTTCAAATTATCACCGGGTTATTTTTAGCAATACACTACACTGCAGATACTACCACAGCCTTCTCATCTGTTACACATATCTGCCGAGACGTAAATTACGGTTGACTAATTCGATATGCACATGCCAACGGCGCATCAATATTTTTTATTTTCCTTTATTTTCACATTGGACGAGGAATCTATTATGGATCCTACACCTTTATAGAAACTTGAAACATTGGAGTAATTCTACTATTTGCAGTTATAGCCACTGCTTTCATAGGATATGTCCTTCCTTGAGGACAAATATCTTTCTGAGGGGCAACAGTCATTACCAACTTACTCTCTGCTATCCCCTACATCGGCCCTACTCTAGTAGAATGAATCTGAGGAGGCTTTTCAGTAGATAAAGCAACCCTAACACGATTCTTCGCCTTTCACTTCGTATTACCTTTTATTATTACTGCAATAGTAATAATTCATTTACTATTTCTACACGAAACAGGATCCAACAACCCCTCGGGACTGAACTCAGACTCAGATAAAATCCCATTCCACCCATATTATACAATTAAAGACATTTTAGGCCTCCTATTCATACTATTAGTTCTAATAACATTAATCTTATTCTCACCAGATCTCTTAGGGGACCCAGATAACTACACTCCTGCCAATCCACTTAACACACCCCCTCATATTAAACCAGAATGATATTTCCTATTCGCATATGCTATCCTACGCTCTATCCCTAATAAACTAGGAGGAGTTCTAGCCCTAGTACTCTCAATTTTAATCCTAATATTATTCCCCGTCATACACATGTCCAAACAACGCAGCATAACATTCCGTCCTCTCAGCCAACACTTATTATGAATTCTAGTAGCAAATCTAATCATCCTAACTTGAATCGGAGGCCAACCCGTAGAACACCCTTTCATCACAATCGGACAACTAGCATCAATCTCCTACTTTTGCATTATCCTAATTCTCATACCAACAATAAGCTTTATAGAAAACAAAATACTCAAATGAAGAGCCTTAGTAGTATAAAAATTACACTGGTCTTGTAAACCAAAAATGGGGTATTACTCCCCCTAAGACACCATTTACTCAAGAAAGAAACAAATAGTCACACCATCAGTACCCAAAACTGATATTCTAATTAAACTATTTCTTGAACACACTACATTTATAGAATGCAGCTTATGTACGTCGTGCATTAATGCCTTTCCCCATCAATATATGCAAGAGTACATATATTGTATAATAGTACATAGACCATTATATGTATAATCAACATTACATTCTTAACCCCATGCATATAAGCATGTACATTTAACTAAGACGTACATAATACATTACACTTATAACTCCAAATAACTGCAAGTCAATACGACTATTACAATCCAACACCTACGGTTAACCTTACATAAGACATCCACATGCGTAATATAAACATAAACCATAGAATCAAATAAGTCCTTGTCCATACGTCTATCCCCATCCATCGGAAGTAGATTAACTAGCATCCTCCGTGAAATCATCAACCCGCTAGACAGGTGTCCCCCTCCTCGCTCCGGGCCCATCAATCGTGGGGGTAGCTAGAGTGAAACTTTATCAGACATCTGGTTCTTTCTTCAGGGCCATAAAAATAAATTCGCTCATTCGTTCCTCTTAAATAAGACATCTCGATGGATGACGGGTCTACTGGAAAGAAACCAGCAATGTCTCTAATTCAATGCATTTGGTAACTTTTTAATTTTGGGGATGCTGTGACTCAGCATAGCCGTCAAGGCATGAACGCGTCCAATTATATTGTAGCTGGACTTATTAGTCAGTACCCTTGGCCCGCATAATAAAAATCCCGTAAGACATACTTTTAATGCTAGAAGGACATAGAATAAATTTAACGACTCATACACATGTACACGCATGTACACACATGTACACGCATGTACACACATGTACACGCATGTACACACACGCATATACACACACGTATATACGTACGTATTTTTAACCAATAAGTATCTTTTAACAAACCCCCCTTACCCCCCGTAAAAATTACAAATATAATACACAGGAATATTTGCCCGTGCATCGCACTAATATGCCTTGCCAAACCCCAAAAACAAGAAAAATTGAGTGCAAAAATGTAAAAATTCACGCTATCAGATACCATTCTTATAGGATGTAAAATAAAATTTTACCCTCATGTCAGCACAACATGCAACATATTTTTCATAGAATGCTTTTTCACCTGTAATCCAGCTTTAGCTAATACCAGGTCTATTTATCCTGTCCACATA